AAGGGGGAATTGTGCGGATTTAGCAACTGCACCGACAAATAATAAAAAGGCACATAAAGTAGCAAATAAAGAATTGACCCCATTATTATGGATCAAGGTATTCACTATTTGGAACAAATCCCGAAATTCGAAACTACCAGTTATCCAATAAAATCCTAAGGTCCCTAATAATAAACCAAAATCTCCTATACGATTAGTTACAAAAGCTTTTTGACAAGCACTTGCTGCAACGGGTCGTGTGAACCAAAAACCTATCAATAAATACGAACACATTCCCACTAGTTCCCAAAAAATATAAATTTGTATCAAATTGGAACTAGTAACTAATCCCAACATTGAAGCATTGGAAAAACTCATATGAGCAAAAAATCTCAAATATCCTTGGTCATGAGACATATAATTGTCACTATAAATAAAAACCAGGATTCCAACAGTAGTAATTAGTATTGACATAATAGAAGTAAGTGGATCGATCAAGTGTCCGAACTCTAATAAAAAATCATTATTGATGGTCCAAGACCATAGATATTGATAGGTCAAACTTCCATTTATTTGCTGAATAGACAGATTAGCCGAAAACCACATAGCTATACTAAGTAGTAAAACACTTAGGAAAGCCCACATACGACGAAGATCTTTTGTTGCTGTCGGAATAAGTAGAAGTCCAAATCCTATTGACATAGTAACTGGGAGCGGAAAAAGGGGTATTATCCATGCATATTTATATGTATATTCCATAAGAAACCAAATTGTTCTTTTTTTTTATAATTGTTTCCAATTCACCAATTCTGATCTCTTTCGAAAAGAACAAAACAATAAGAAAAAAATATGAAAAAGATCAAATACAAAAATACAAATATTGGAATTATAACTTTTTGTTTTATTAAATATTTGAAATAAAAGTTGCAATAGGTTGGTCATATATCAAATAATATGACCAAATAATTAGTCAAGTTTATTACTTAGTTATTAATTAACTTAAAACTCTAGAAAAGAAAGATATTTTTGAAATAATATGACATCATATTAGATTTTGAATAATTGGATTTTCCCTTTACATTATATTCTAATTATGTAAAATGTAAAATTATGTAATTTATAGATATATGATATATTTTTAGATTTCAAATAGATTTATTTTATTTATATTAAAGTTCAGTTACATATTTATTTATCTCTATTCTATTTTTCTTTCTTTTTTTTATTGTATAATATTTATATAGAATCTTTTCTTTTATATACTATATAATTTACTATTTAGATAAATTATATAAATATTTTCTCTTACTATTCTTAATATTAATAGGAATACTATTCTTAATATTAAATATGAATATTTGCAATATTGTATATATATGAATCTAATATTTTAATATATATCTAATATTTTAATATATATTAATAATATATATATTAAATAATATGAAATAGTAAATAATATGAAATAGTAAAATTAGATTACTTTTTTTGTATATTTTTTTGTATATATTCTTTTATAAAACAATTTTATAAAACAATAAATATAAAATACGTATGTAATTATTACATTATGCAAATATCAGAATTCAGAATGAAGATAGAAAATTGAAATCTATTTGTCTATGACAATAGAATCATTTTAGAATATTTTTCTTTTCTTATTTCTTTTATTTTATTCTTTTTTTATATTTGTATGTTATGATATTATTGAGGAAATTTATGGAATTAAGTATAGATAATGACTAATAAAAAGTAATTTATTTTAAATAGTATATGTCTTTCACATACAACGATAAAAAGGAGTCACCTATCTTTTAAATGGCAGTTCCAAAAAAACGTACTTCTATGTCAAAAAAGCATATTCGTAGAAATCTTTGGAAAAAAAAAGGATCTTTAGAGGCAGTAAAAGCTTTTTCTTTAGCTAAATCTATTTCCACCGGACAGTCAAAAAGTTTTTTTGTGCGACAAAAAAAAGTCTTGTAAAAATATTAATTGACATGTTTCAAAGAACTTCCAAATTTCCATTTTTGAATTGGAAGACAAACGATTCAATTTTACTAAATGTATTGTATTTGTATTTCACTTCTCCTTATTAGTTAGAGCTAGGTAATATAAAAAATAAGAATCTTTCTACTTGATTCAAAGTACTCAATATTGTGTATTTTCTATTTTCTATATTTCTATTATATTTATCGAAATTCATATTGATTGATATTGAATTCGTGAGATGATTTTTTCTTTCCTATGAATTGTGCTTTTCTATTTTGAAAAGCACAATTACGAATTATGATAGACAAAGAAAAATCTGAATATTTCATTACACTTTATACTAAGGTATTGGGTCTCAAAATCATTATTAGAAAAAAATTATGAATTTTATACCCCGACTGAGAACGAAGCTTTTGAGTTCTGACTGTTCTGGATAAACAAGAGCTAGGTTTCTAGTACGGAAAAGTTGATTATTCAAAATGAACTTACGAAGATGAAGATACTAATTAAGTATTATTGATATTGAACATTTCCATATGAATAGAAATGCATCTTTCTTCATTGTTTCCTAAATTATATTGAATATATACAATTCAACATAAATTTTCTATTATTATTTAAGGTAAGCCGCCATGGTGAAATTGGTAGACACGCTGCTCTTAGGAAGCAGTGCTAGAGCATCTCGGTTCGAGTCCGAGTGGCGGCATAAATAATTATTAATATTAATAATATAGACACAATAGATCTAATAGAATCTATAAGATAAAGATATTTAAAATATTATATTTTAGATTTTATTTAATCCTCTCCCCAATTTTAATTATTTAAAAGGGACTCTTCTTTATGATATTTGTGACCTTAGAACATATATTAACTCATATTTCCTTTTCGATCATCTCAATTGTGATTATAATTCATTTGATGAACTTATTAGTTGACGAAATTGAAGGATTACGTAATTCGTCAGAAAAAGGGATGATAGCTACTTTTTTCTCTATAACAGGGTTTTTAGTTATTCGTTGGATTTCTTCGGAACATTTTCCCTTAAGTAATTTATACGAATCATTAATCTTCCTTTCATGGAGTTTATCCATTATTCATATGATTCCGTATCTTGGGAATCATAAAAATGATTTAAGCGCAATAACTGCACCAAGTGCCATTTTTACCCAAGGTTTCGCCACGTCAGGTCTTTCAAATGAAATGCATCAACCCGCAATATTAGTACCTGCTCTACAATCTCAGTGGTTAATGATGCATGTCAGTATGATGCTATTGAGCTATGCAGCTCTTTTATGCGGATCATTATTATCAATTGCTCTTATAGTGATTACATTTCAAAAAAAAATCAATTTTTTCAAGAATTTTTTAAGTTTAAGGAAATCGTTTTTCTTTGGTAATATGGAATATTTGAACGAAAAAGGAAGTGTATTAAAAAAGACTTTTTTCCTATCAGTTCAAAATTTTTACAAATATCAATTAATTCAGCGTTTAGATTATTGGAGTTATCGTGTCATTAGTTTAGGGTTTACCTTTTTAACCATAGGCATTCTTTCTGGAGCAGTATGGGCTAATGAAGCATGGGGTTCTTATTGGAATTGGGACCCTAAGGAAACTTGGGCATTTATTACTTGGACCATATTTGCAATTTATTTACATACTAGAACAAATTCAAAATTGCAAGATCAAGGCACAAATTCGGCATTTGTAGCTTCTATAGGATTTCTTCTAATTTGGATATGCTATTTTGGGATCAATCTATTAGGAATCGGGTTCCATAGTTATGGTTCATTCCAATTAATATCTAATTGAATAAAATAAACTACACCACGAGAACTTTTTGTTTCGATATGAAGAATACATAAAAAAATCGTCTGATACACAATGAAATTTTGTGCGAGTTTTTGAGAACCTTTTGAATAATTCCTCTATTTAAATGGTTCTCAAAAACTTTTGATGTATTTCATTACAATTCTAATTAACCTTTCCTTTTTTTTCATTGTACAATAAAGAATCGTGAAAATATGAAAGTCAAAGAATTCTAAGACTTTCTTTCCAATTAATGAATTTTATTTCATTTATTATTGAATCTAAAAAAAAAAAGAATTAGTATCTATAAAAATAATTAGATATTAGAACTTGTACCTTGTCAACCGATAACGGGAGAACGAAATCAGGATAAATACCAATTCCTATTACAGGTAAAAAGATACATATCGAAACAAAAAGTTCTCGTGGTCCAGAATCAAAAAAATTCGAGTTTGGAATATTGAATAGCTTGTATCCATAGAAAATCTGACGTAACATAGATAATAAAAAAATAGGAGTTATTATCATTCCAATTGCCATTACAAAAGTAATTAACATTTTTGGCATGAAAAGATATTTTGGGCTGGTAATTATTCCAAAAAAGACTAAGAATTCTGCAACAAAACCACTCATTCCTGGCAATGCAAGAGAAGCCATCGAGAAACTACTAAACATGGTAAATATTTTTGGCATTGGGATAGATATCCCCCCCATCTCTTCGAGATAAACAAAACGTATTCTATCACAACTTGTTCCTGCTAAGAAAAAAAGTGCAGCACCAATTAATCCATGAGAGATTATTTGTAAAATAGCTCCATTAAGTCCCATGCCAGTTATAGAACCAATTCCTATAATTATGAAACCCATGTGAGATACGGAAGAATAGGCAATACGTTTTTTTAAATTGCGTTGACTGAGAGAGGTTGAAGCTGCATAAATGATTTGTATTATTCCTACTATCACCAACCAGGGAGATAATCTAGAATGAGCGTGAGCTAATAATTCCATATTGATCCGAATCAATCCGTATGCTCCCATCTTTAATAAGATTCCAGCTAAAAGCATACATGTACTGTAATGTGCTTCCCCGTGGGTATCTGGTAACCATGTATGTAGGGGTATCATCGGCGATTTGACAGCATAAGCAATAAGAAAACCAAAATAGAGTATTATTTCCAATGCTGCAGGATACGATTGATTAGCTAATTTTTCTAAATCTAATGTTGGTTCGTTGGAACCATATAAACCCATACCTAGAACTCCTATTAAGAGAAAAATGGAACCTCCGGCAGTGCACAAAATAAACTTTGTAGCCGAGTACAGGCGTTTTTTTCCTCCCCACATGGATAAAAGTAAGTAAACAGGAATTAATTCTAATTCCCACATGATGAAAAAAAGTAAAAGGTCTCGAGAAGAAAATGATCCTATTTGGCCACTATACATTGCTAACATCAAGAAATAGAAAAATCGCGGATTTCGAGTAACTGGCCAAGCTGCTAAAGTAGCTAAAGTAGTGATAAATCCTGTCAGTAAAATGGGTCCTATGGAAAGTCCATCGGTTCCCAGTCTCCAGTGAAAATCAAAAAGATTGATCCATTGAAAATCCTCCTTCAATTGGGTTAATGGATCGTCCAATTGAAAATGATAACAAAATACATAAGTCATTAGAAGGAGCTCTAGTATACATATACATAGAGTATACCACCTATACGCCTTATTTCCCCTATGAGGGAAAAAGACAATGGAAGAACCCGCGAATATGGGCAAAACAATAAGTATTGTTAACCAAGGAAAATAACTCGTGATAAAGACAAGATAAAATTAGACCAGAAAACCTCGTGCTCGGGAGAAGAATAATATATTTTCTTTTCTCGAGTACGGGCTTTTGTCGGTAAAGAGGAATCAAATGATTCAAGTGGAATTTTTTGTCACATATCAATAAGAAAGACCCATGCTGCGAGTTGTTTCATGCCATAAATAAACACGGACACTCAAAAAATCCGTTGGACAAGCGGATTCACATCTTTTACAACCTACACAATCTTCGGTTCTTGGCGCAGAAGCAATTTGCTTAGCTTTACATCCGTCCCAAGGTATCATTTCCAATACATCCGTGGGGCAAGCTCGAACACATTGGGTACATCCTATACATGTATCATAAATCTTTACTGAATGTGACATTGGGTCTATAAATTCCAGTTTTGAGCACAAAAGATTTTCGATCTGGTAAAAGAAAATAAGAAAATGAAATAAATCATACATTTTATATTGTAGACACCAGACGAATCAATGATTTATCAAAATTTTAAGAATCAATAGATTTTATAATCTGTTTATGAGAAAGGGCCAAGATACTTTGATTTCCATTTCAATAACCATGAAATATGAGTTTATGAATTCAATTCATGTTAAATTTACTATCTTTCTATATGTATATATTCATATACATATAGAAAGATAAATATAGAAAGATTCTAGTATATAGAAATAGAATTAAGGTGATATATTATATATCAGATTAATACGTTTGTTATTAGGTTAGTGATAGAATAGGTTAGTAACTCTAAATCATAAATTTATATGAAAAAAGAGAAGAAAGAAAATAATAATAATAAAATATTCTATTTAATTCTAATTAAATTATCTTACTATTCTAATTCTATTAGATTCTATATTAGAATATTCAGAATATTCTAAAAGTCTTATGTTTTGATTTATATGTGAAAATAGAATAATTATGACTAATTATTCAGCAAATTTGATTGATTGATACGAGTTGATTTTCTGTTACGATGGATCGACGAAACAATAGCTAGTCCAATAGCTGCTTCAGCAGCTGCAATAGCTATAACAAAGATTGAGAAAATTTCTCCTTTTAATTGCCGACTATCAAATATATCGGAAAATGTGACGAGATTTATATTCACTGAATTCAGTATAAGCTCAAGACACATAAGCGCTCTAACCATGCTTCGGCTTGTGATCAGTCCATAGATACCGATAGAAAATAAATAAACACTTAGAAAAAGTACATGCTCTAACATCATTGATAAATTCCTCACCTATCTTGATTCATTTCAATATGAACGAACAAAAATTAAACCGATTCAGTTGACTAGATATAGAAGAATTACAGAACAAAAGAAGATATTCACAGTAGATTTCAATAAAATAGATTAAATCCATTTTCATTCTTTAATTAAAAAAAAGAAGTTCTTATTATATTAGATTATTGACGAGCCATAGTAATTGCACCTATCAAAGAAACTAAAAGAATTATAGAAATGAGTTCAAAAGGAAGATAAAAATCTGTGGATAAATGAATACCAATTTGTTGAACGTTACTTATTAAGTCCTGTTCTATAATCTGATTTGATCTTGTAGTCCGAAAAATTCCGGACCATGACGTATCTGGGATAGTAGTCATTAATGAAAAAAAAATACTTGTACAAACCAGTGAAGTGATCCTATCTCCAACGGTCCACAAATAGGAATCATTGGAATATTCTGAACCGTTCATGAACATTACAGCAAATATGATTAATACATTTATGGCTCCCACATAAATAAGGAACTGCGCGGCAGCTACAAAATAGGAATTCAATGAAATATAGAATAAGGATATACAAACAAGAACCAATCCCAATGAAAAGGCAGAATCGATGGGATTCGTAAGTAATACTACTCCCAGACCTCCTAATATAAGAACTGATCCCAGAAAGATTACAAGAATATCATGTATTGGTCCAGGTAAATCCATTATGAAATAAAAGATAAATAAATCAGTCGAAATATTTCATGACCTTACTAAGGGTCCAGGAAAGGAACTATTTTTTTTATATGATACCTTCCTAATTGAATGAAAAAAATGAATATCATTAGATAGATAAAATAAAATTATTTGGCTAATCCTACTTACTTTATTACAAGCCGAATCTTAGTAATTGGTAATCGTTCTTGAACCAAGCTAGAGGTTTTTATTTTTTCATTTGATTTGTTGAATCCATAACTGTTTGAATTGTGTAATCTCCAATTATTGAGATTGGTAACCGACCTAAAGAAATTTGATTATAATTCAATTCGTGACGATCATAAGTGGAAAGCTCATATTCTTCAGTCATCGATAAACAATTTGTTGGACAATACTCGACACAGTTACCGCAAAATATACAGACACCAAAATCAATACTATAATGAAGCAATTGTTTTTTCTTAATATCTTTTTCAAATTTCCAATCAACAATGGGAAGGTCTATTGGACATACGCGAACACATACTTCACAAGCAATACATTTATCAAATTCAAAGTGGATTCGACCACGAAAACGTTCTGATGTGATTGATTTTTCATAAGGATATTGAATAGTTACAGGTAAACGATTTGTATGGGATAAGGTAATTATGAAACTTTGTCCAATGTACCTTGCGGCTCGTATTGTTTGTTTGCCATAATTCATGAACCCAGTAACCATAGGTAACATATTTTAGATATCCATGAATAAATTTTATGTTTCTTTCTCTTGGTTGAGATAAGTTATGTAAGTTATGAATATAGAATATTCATTATTGTTTTCTCTTAATTTCTTATTTTTATTTATAGTTTATAGTGAAACAAGTTGAAAAGAAGTTGTCAATAATAGATTACCTAGAGAAATAGGTAAAAGAAATTTCCATCCAAGATTTAATAATTGATCCATTCTCATCCTAGGTAAAGTCCATCTTGTTGTGATAGGAATGAACAGAAACAAATAAGCTTTAGCTAATGTAATAAAGATACTAATTGCTATTACAAAGACTCTAAACATTTTATTTATTCCAAAAAGTTCAGTAAGAGATATGTACGGAATAGAAAAATCCCACCCACCTAAGTAAAGAACTGTTACAAATAATGACGAAACTAATAAATTTAGGTAAGAAGCAAGATAAAAGAATCCGTATTTTATACCTGAATATTCGGTTTGATAACCTGCTACTAATTCCTCCTCTGCTTCTGGTAAATCAAAAGGTAATCTTTCACATTCTGCTAGAGAAGACATTATAAAAACTAGAAACCCTATGGGCTGACGCCACAGATTCCATCCCCCAAAACCATATTTGGACTGTGCCTCAATTATATCAACTGTACTCGAACTGTTAGATAATTATAGTCGATGATAGCATCACTGCTCCCATCGCTATTCCAAAACCGTACATGAAACCTAAGTTTCATACGGCTCCTCTATGGCCACAAAGAAATGTAAGGTAAGGACTAGTTTAGTATTATAGCTCTCCTTGGACCTTAGGTAAATACAATGTAAAGAGAAATTGGAGGTTGGAGAGTCCTCAATTCGACCAATAACATTCTGTCTGTTAGAATAAGAAAAAGCACTTCCGAATTGATCTCATCCCTTATAATGATATTATAATGAAAATAATCAAAATTTATCTTTGTTCAGCAATAACTTAATCCTTCAATCAAATACTGGTTCTATTCCTAAATAGAAAGAATTGGGCATTAGTTAATGAATCATGATAAGAATTTCCATATGCATATGCATATGTATGAAGTGAAGAAAGAAATATTTTCTTATTATTCCCGTTTTATTCTTTTTTATTATATTATTGTATTGCATTCTATTTGTCTTGTTCCTGTTCTTCTTTCTGAAAACTAAAAAAAAGGAAAGAAAATAAAGGATTAATTCGTTCTTGATAGTCATTTATTTAATCAGCGAATAGTAGCATACTCTAGATCGGAATCGTGGGGAAGTACTGCTTGATCATTTCTACCAACTTCAAGCCCTTATTATGATTCGTTTTATGCAAAGTTTTATGCAAAAATCCCTTTTTTTAATACCTTACATTATTTCCATTACTCATCCTTTGCGTACTTTGGTGTTCCTAACTGCCCACTTCTTTTTGATTGATCCCCAGTATAGTTAGAAATACAGTTGATCTTTTGTATCCGCTTCAAGATATGACGACTAAAAAAATAATCTCAATCTTGGGGTAAACAACTTATGTTTACTTCAAATTTCTTCTTGTACCTAGGGAATGAGATTTTTATTGTTTTACTGCAAATTGAGGAGCAGTTTTGTTTCACTCATATAACTATCTGGTTTAACTCATCGAACTGAAATGTTAAAAAAAAAAAAAAGATTTTTTTATTTCATATTTATATTTAAATATTGAATTATATGAATTCTATTTCTATTTTATTGTATTTCAATTCATTTTTTATCTCTTTTCTAGAAAAGAGATAAAAAAAATTCATGTTCCAACGAATCACACGTAGAGATATTGCTAACACACATAGAGTTAATGGTATTTCATAACTAATCGATTGAGCTGTAGCTCGTAGACCACCTGAAAAGGAATACTTATTATTTGATCCATATCCTGACATAAGAAGACCAATGGGGACAATACTTGAAAAAACAATCCATAAAAAAACACCTATACTGAGATCTGCTAAAACAAGGTGATATCCAAAAGGAATTACTAAATAACTTAGTAGAATTGATATAAAACCTATAGAAGGTCCGACCCTAAATAAACGAATATTACCTCTAGATGGAAGAAGATCCTCTTTCAAAAGTAGTTTGGTCCCATCCGCTAAAGCTTGAAGAATTCCTAAAGGACCGGCATATTCAGGTCCAATACGTTGTTGTATTGCTGCAGATATTTTTCTTTCTAACCACACAATAACTAATACTCCCATTGTGATTCCTAATACAAGGGTTAAAATGGGGACAAAAATCCATATGAGTCCATAGACTTCTTTTAAGGATTCTAATCTATAAAAAGAATTAATAGTTTGTACTTCTGTCGTATCAATTATCATTTCAACGATCAACTTCTCCCATAATGATATCTATACTACCTAGTATCGTCATGATATCAGCCAATTTCATTCTTTTAACTAGCTGGGGAAGAATTTGCAAATTGATGAAACCGGGTGGACGAATTTTCCATCTCCAGGGGAAAACACTATTATCTCCTATTAAATAAATTCCTAATTCTCCTTTTGGGGCCTCTACCCTTACATAAAGTTCTTGTTTTAACAATTCAAAATTGGGTGAAAGTTTTTTAGTAATAAATCTATATTCAAAATTATTCCATTCGGAATTCTTTGTCCTATGAAAACGCCGGTTTTCTAAATTCTCATAAGGTCCTCCAGGAATTCCTTCTAGAGCCTGTTGAATGATTTTTATGGATTCTTGCATTTCACCGATTCTTACTAAATAACGAGCTAATGTATCGCCTTCTTTTTGCCATTTGACTTCCCAATCAAATTTATTGTAACACTCATAGCGATCAACTTTACGAAGATCCCATTGGATTCCAGAAGCTCGTAACATGGGTCCTGATAAACCCCAATTTATTGTCTCCTCCCCACCAATAATGCCCACTCCTTCAACTCGTTCCAAAAAAATGGGATTTCGCGTAATGAGTTTTTGATACTCAACAACTTCTGTTAAAAAATAATCACAGAAATCAAAACATTTATCTATCCAGCCATAAGGTAAATCCGCAGCTACTCCTCCGATGCGGAAATAATTATGCATCATCCGCATACCTGTGGCGGCTTCAAATAGATCATATATTAATTCTCTCTCTCTTAAAATATAGAAAAAGGGAGTCTGTGCACCGATATCGGCCATAAAAGGGCCAAGCCATAACAAATGGGAGGCTATACGGCTCAGCTCCAGCATAATAACTCTGATATAACTGGCCCTTTTAGGCACTTGAACACTTTCCAATCGTTCTGGTGCATTTACTGTTATTGCTTCTGTGAACATAGTAGCTAAATAATCCCAACGTGTTACATAAGGCAAATATTGTATAATTGTTCGGTTCTCCGCTATTTTTTCCATCCCTCTGTGTAAATAGCCTAATATAGGTTCACAGTCAATAACATCTTCACCATCCAGAGTAACAATCAGCCGAAGAACACCATGCATTGATGGGTGGTGAGGGCCCATATTAACTATAATAAAATTTTTTCTTGTAACCGGTACAGTCATATTTTTTTCCTTAATTCATTATTTCATGAATTTTTTAAAATGTAAAATAAAAAAAAATAATAACTGAACTAATAAAAAAATAATGAAAAAAGAACAAGGATAATAATAAGAAAATAATAAGAAACTCAAAGAATAAATTCAAAATTAATTAACGAGTTTTTGGTTCCCGAATATCTAACTGATCTATTAATTTCTTATAACGCACTTTATTTTTCTTTGACAAATAAGTCAATAATCGTTGACGTTTTCCCAGAATTATTCGTAGACCCCTTTGCGATAAAAAATCTCTTTTGTGCAATTTTAAATGTGAAGTAAGTCTCCGTATCTTACTGGTGAAATAGAATACTTGAAATTCAACAGACCCACTATTTTCTTCTTTTTCTTCTTGTGTAATAACTGAGATGAATGAATTTTTGACCATAAATTTAAATTTCTATATTTCTTTTCTGTGAATTTTACTAATCAGGAAAAATAATAATATTTATTATGCCAGTTATTTTTTATTTTCATCTAGTATACATCAAAATTGGATTTCATTCATATACTACTTTGGTTTTTTATTTATGTGGTTTATGTTTTGTATATTTGATCCAAATATACAAAACATATATGTATTCACGAAAGAGAACACTTTCTTTTTTTACTTAAAAGGATTCCGCTCTTCCTAGCGAAAATTGATACACTATGAAATCAGCATCATGTATTAGAATATTACACAGTGTATATGTTTCGGCTTTCATCTACCGAATATGTTACACGATATGTAGGAAATCCACTATAAATTTTTTTCATTTTTCATTGGAATTGAATTCATTCTGAATTGTGAATACATATGTATTCTTGACATACTGAAACGACTGCTGTTATTGGTATCAAACCAATAGCGATTCATACAAGCTACATCTTCTAATCGATAATTGGGCCAAAGAAAAAATTTGAATTTAATGAAATTTTTTCTATCTGTATTAATATGTTTGTCCTCATTCAAAAATCGTCCGCAGTTTCTTATTTTGTTTTCATTGCAAAATCTTGGATTTCTATCCACAACATTAAAATTCTGGGAATTGAAACAAATTCGAATTCGAAATTCTCTACGACGTCTGGGAGATAGAATATTTTCAGGAACAAGTAAATCGTAATTCTTTTTGTCTCCACTCAAACATATGTTGCTGTGTCGTGCAATGGGTTTTTCAAACCCCCTTTTCTCAATATATATTTTTTTTGTGTATTTTTTATTTATTTGGTGCTTCTTATTATCGACCAATGAAATATCCATAGTTTGATATATAATAGATTTTTCATCCCTTCGTATAGATAGACAAATTGGTTCAATAATAAATATTCCCTTTCTTATCAATTCTGCAAGAACTAGGTCCTTTTGAATCAGCATTTCGTCTAGATCTATTTCACCTCTTTGAATCGAAGATATAGCAATTTCCTTTGGATTTATCAGTCTAAGTAGGAGACAATATACCCTGATATTTTTCATTATTTTATTATTTAAGGAATCAGCCCATCTTAGTTGAAAAAGTAAATATTTTTTCAAAAAGAAATCTAGTTCCATTTCATTCTTGTTCTTATATTGATATTGTTTTTTTTTTATTTCTAATCTTGCGTAATCTTCTTCAACATCTTTTTTATTTTTTTGTTTTAGTAGATTCCATACCAGATTTCTTTGGACCTGTTGTTCGTTTTCTTCCTGCTTGAAATTTTCTAATTCAAGATCTTTTTTTTCATTAGATGATTTTTTTGGATTTACGTTAATGTTTTTACTTTTTTCATTTCTATAAAAATGAAAAAAGAGTGATTTGATTGGGATGATCCAAGGTTTAATTTTATATACATCAAAAAGTAGCACAAATTCTGGGAAGAACCAAGTTTCTAGATTGGATATAGTATCATGATTTGATGCGGTATTATATAACCTTTCTTTATTCATTCCCATGCAATCAAAAAAGAAACTTTTTTGATTGCATGGTTTGATTTCTTGATAAATTGTAGGAAAAAAAAGATCTTTTTTTTCCATTTTTTTTAAATTATTAATTTCAGTCTTAGTATTTTTCTGAATCTTGATGCCAATATGTATATCAGTCCAGATATCAATATTATTTATAAAACAAAGATGAAGAATTCTACAATCAAAATATTTTCTATCCAAATTTATATTCCTATCATTTGTATTCCTATCAATAAGATATCCTTTTTCTATATAATCATTACTATGTATACTTACCAATACATAAAATGATTCAGGTTTCGATGTATTGAAATGATATGGAATTTCTTGGTCTCCATTTCTTTCTAATGTTGATCCAGAAATGTATAAATTAGGGAGGCATATATATTTATATGATAAAAGATCATATCTGTAATGTTTTTTCCATTTGTCACTCATAAATAAATTTGCTGCATAGTCATTTTTATTTATGGAATAAATAAATTGGTATTTTTTATATAAATCCAATTGGTTTGATTCCTTATTTTGAATCATACATCGAAACCTTTTTTTTTGAGATAAATCGTATTGATAATGACCTTTTAACCAGTTTTTCCATTCGTTCATTCCATACGTATGAATTTTATTATGTCTTGATTTGGAATTAAATATTCCATGTATCATACAATAGTCTTTTAAATTATCCTTAAAGAAAGGATAGCTTCCTTCATATTGAAGTACAGGTCTCAAATGATACTTATTAAGTAATTGGTTTTGTGATATTTTGTAAAAAACATATGCTTGGGACAGGGAAGAGAAGTTCAAATAAGTATTGGGATTTTGATTGATATTCTTAGTATTATCAGTATTTGAAAACAATTTTTTTATAGTCAAAATAAAATTCATTGTATTTTTATTTGTTTCATCAATTCTTTCTTGTTCTTGATTTATTTCATTGTTGTAAATGGATTTATTAAAGATCTTTTTTGTTGATTCAAAAAAAAGTTGTGCATTGATCTTAGAAACGGTAATGGTACATAGCAAAATATCTATGTATATTTTTTCAATGAATGATTTGATAAAGTAGTGTGATTTACGCATTAATCGGATATTTTTCTTTTTTAATATTTTCCAAATATGTTTCTGTGATCCCGATCTTTTATTATCATAAATTAGTTCTTTTTTTTTCTTATCTTTTGCGGTTCGTTCAATTTGATTCCTTATTTTGATTGTCTTATCAGAAAGATCTTTCATTCTTCTTTCTATTAGTGAATGATTTAACAAATTCATCGTTCGATTTAGAACGGACGATTCGCGAAGAATCTTATTATTTCTTTTGAAATCTTTTTTGTTTTTGTTCGGTTCATATACTTTTTCTTTCCTCAATTCAAATAATAAATTTGGATTTACTTTCTCCAGTTTTTTCATTATTAGTTTTATAACTCGAACTATTTTGATGACTCCTTTTGTTTTTTCTTTTCTAACTTTTAGAAAGGTTTTTCTTTTTTTATTTAAAGATTTTAGAACTTGTAAAAATTTATTTTTCACCTTTTTTTTTATTTTTTGGAGTTCTTTATAAATAGGTTCAAAAAAAAAAGGTCGTTTTCGGGGAGAACCAAAGGGAAGTTCCGCTTCCATTCCCCAGACTGTTAAAAAACAAAAATTTGTTTTTTTCTCTTTTTTTTTCATTAGATCTCTATGATGAGATCGTGCCTTAGATTTTCTCCAAGGTTTTAGACAGAAAGGATATAGAATCTTTATCTGAATACCATCTATCAACCAATCTTGGGGAAACTCTTTTTCTGATAATTGAACACCATTATAGGTGCATTTAATATGCATTTCTCTATTCCATTCCTTAAAATCCTCGTCCCACTCGGGAACTTGGAATAATAACATACGGAAAATATTTTTGGCTATTATCAATGAAGGTAATATAATGTTTTTTCTAAGAAAAGATTGGGTTACTAACATCAAGCCTCTTATTACTTGAGTAAATATAAAGGTATCCCAAGCTTCTGATATTTCTATTTGTTCATTTTTATATATTTTTTCCTCTTTCTCCTTTTCTTCTTTTGTATCTTCATTTTCAAAATAGGAAATTTTTAGTTCTGATTCTTGTTCTCTGCCCATCCAATTCCTAAAAATGAGATTCTTGATTTCGTTGATATCAATATCAAAAAACGAAAAAAAAGATGTTTTGTCTAGACGATCCAAAAAAAGTGGGGAATGTACATTTACTTGAAAGAGGTTCCAAATAACTGTTTTACGTCTTTGAGCGCGCATGGATCCTTTGATTAGATTGCGGCGAAAATCCGATTGTTTTGAGTAACGTATCAAAGACACCTCTTCCTCTTCCATTTGATCATCATTTTTATCAGTGTTACTAATATTATGAATACTAGAAATAGAAAAAAAATTGGTATTCTGATCATTATCGTTAGAAATTATCACGCGTCTGGCTCTTCTTGAATGAATCGCAAAATCTTCTTCCTCCAATGTTTCTTCATTTTCTTCTTCCTCTTCTTCCAACAAATTCTCGGTTAATTTGTATGACCATCGAGAAACCTTTTTACTGAGTTCTTCTATTCTAATTCCAACAGATTCCTTTTTCATTTTTTTTTGATCTTTTGTATGTGTTGTAATTACATCAAATACAAATTGCAAATATTTTGCTTGACTCTCTGAATCAATTCCTTTTTCTTCTGTAGAATTTAAAAATGATTGAGGGTGAAGTTTTACGGAATCATTAATAAGTAGATCATGAATCTTATTTATAAAAAAAAATTCTACTAAATCTTCTGTATCTGTATAAGTATTCATGATTTCGCGTGAATAGAATTTTTTTCTCATTCCTCGATATGGTCCGTTGAAAAAAGGATCATATGCTTTTGGCAAGCATTTTTTTTTTTTTTCATCATCACATAATATGGTTCTTTTTTCAAGCATATCCAGACTAGGGGATCCCTCATTTTTTTCTATAATTTTGATTCTACTTCTCAATTCATTGTTCAAATTGCGCTTTTTCTTTTCATTAGTATAAATCCAAGAATCATAAAGATCTTCGTCATATAGTTTTTCTATTATGTACAAATAAATTCTTTGTTCTAGCATTTCCGAAAAAGTTGATAAACTGGGCGGATATGTAAAGGATATTTTTTTTTTCCCGTCACTCGTGCATGTAAAAAAAAAAAATTGTGACATTTCATTGCGTAAAGCATTTTCTAATTTAGAATTTTTTATATATCGTAATGGACGATTCCATCGTTTATAATCGAAAAGAAAATAGACAAAAGTTTTTTTAACTTTTTTAACCCACAACAACTTATTCATTCTTTTCTTTTTCTCTTCTTTCAGTCTTCCCAATTCCCAATTTTCTTGATGGGTCTCCAGATCAGAATCTTCGTAAACTGGGCTATCTTGATAGCGTGCCTCTTTCAAGTGAAATTCATCCTTTGTTTTTTCCTTTCCACTCACTCGGATCTCTTCCGTTTCATCTATTTTGTCCAGATCCTCCTTTTCTTCCGAAAAAAGGTTTTCTTTATTCTCCTTCATTTCGTAAGTTGTTTCTACATCGCTTTCTTCCGTTTCTGAGGTTTCTTTCTCTTTCAGTTTCTTAGTGACAATAGGCGACGGCATTCTGCCTAAATAGTAAACACAGGTGATAAATAAGAGAATACTAAAGATTCGAGCCATAGAATTTCTCAATTCTGACACAAGATACTTATTAGATCGAATAGAATGATTTTGCCGTATCCAGAATAATACCAATCCAACCCATTTC